ATGTCAGCTTTTTTATCTGAATTCATTCAAATCTACTCGCTTTCTAGATGATCCCTCTAGAGGAGGAGAATTATATCAACTCTGTCTAGTTTCTTCGTTCCCTATTTCTACTCACAGGATCCTGAGGAAAAGAATTTGGTTTCCACCGAGCGGAAACAATATGCCGATGGTTCTAGTAAACCAAAACCACCGTTTTCTAGCTAAAAGCTTCAATCTCCCTTTTACAACACAAAAATTGAAGATCTAGTTACGATTGGAAATAAACTTTTGTATCTTTATCCATGTATCCTTGACTCATACTCATTCAATTGGAAGAGTTGATCCAATGCAAAAAAATTATGCTTCACGATTCCATAATCCAATTTGATCTTTATTCAATTTATAATTGACCTTTGGATACAAATCGTGAGAATGTATATTCTTCCTCAAATATGCCATTGAGAGGTAAAGGATTAAACCTTTTTAAGAAATAAAGTTTTGATTCGGAATATGAAAAAACCGAAAGACCCCTTAACTATTTAAGTTGTTAATAGAACGAATCACACTTTTACCACTAAACTATACCCGCCACAATTTATATATTGTATATAAATGGAGGAACATTTGTCGAACAAAGAGATGAGATACAATTAAGATAGCATCAGAATCATGAAAATGATAGCGTTTACGTGTATTTTGCCCCCCGGAAACTTGATCAAAAAAATAGGCGAATAGCAAAAAGCTTATCTTATTTAAATAAGATAAAAAGTTATAATTATACTTTTCGTTTGCTGGGAAGTCATTACTGAAAGTCCCGGTCCGAAGGAGTCATTGAAGCCGGATCATCCAAATGATCAATTCTGTATACACAGTTCTTTTCGACTTTCCTTTAAACTGTCAGATCTTATGAATTTAGGTCAATTGATCTCAAGTGTTCAAATAAAGCTTGTTCTTTTAATTGATAATTGAACAAGTAAATGATCTATTTATAATTGATTATAAATAATCAATATGAAAAATATGTATGTTTATATATATTTATATAGTTGAGGTTCTTTTTTATTTAATATTAATATATGTATGTGTATGTGTTTTTTTAGTCCACTTTTTCCAGTAAGTAAATTTTTATTTATAAAAGAATAAAAAAAAGAACATTTAAGAAGAAAATAGAAAATATTTCTTATTGTTAAATTAATATTTCTTAGTATTAAATTAATAAGAAATGATGAAACTTCCATCATAGAAATGGGGATAGAAATTGCCCTTATTGCTTCTTTAATAACAAGTATTTATGATTTGATATCAAATCATAATTGAATTGGTTGATCCATGAATGATTGATTCATTGAAACTAAAACTAAAATAAGTAATGGCCCGGCCAGTACTCCAGTACTTAAATTGGGCCGGGGGAATAAATCTTTTGTACAAAATCAATAAGGCATTTTTTCTATTGGTGATATCTCTTTCGAATCATTATATAAATTGAATTGCGGATCAAATTTGTAGATATCTTAATATCTTAATATATATATCTTAATATATATTAAATATAATATATATTAAGATATATAATATAATTATATTATAGAATTTATATAATTATATAATTAATTCTCTTTTTTTTTATATTGGTTATATGTTATTTTTCTTTCCTTCTAATAAGGAAAGAAAACTGGGGTTTTTTTGATCAATCTTTACTTCAACTTCACGTGTCACATCACATGAAAAATTTTCCAAATTGGAATTTGGAGAGATGGCTGAGTGGACTAAAGCGTCAGATTGCTAATCCGTTGTACGAATTATTTGTACCGAGGGTTCGAATCCCTCTCTCTCCGCTCTATCTAATCACTTGAAACTTTCAAATTCGAAAAAATATCAATCAATCCCTTCGATTTTCTTAGATTTGAGAATCAAAAAAATAAGAAAAAAAAAAAAGGAAAAATAAAAAAGATCTTATGGTTATTCCTCACGTCCAGGATTGCGCCCTGGATCATTAGATAAGAATCCGAAAATGAAGAGAGAAACAAAGAATATCACTACTGTATAAACGAAGAGTTTGAGAGTAAGCATTACACAATCTCCAAGATTTTTTTTATGGGAATGGATTACCTAATTTTTTTGGACCACATATGCTATTTTAACATGACACCTCACAATCACAAGAAAACAAAATTTTCACTAATTTATTTGTAATAAGATTCTGGGTCCTTCGTTAGAAAAATTTTCTTGTTACCCCCACAATTACAATTAGGTATTGTGGAAGACCTAATAAAATCTTTGTTCACTGGAAGGTCAGAGTCAGAACAAGGAAATAAATGGATTCAAATTAATTACTATGGTTATTCAATATCCAAAATTTCGATTTTTTGAATCGAGGGTTCATAATATAAGACTATCCAATTTTCTTCATTTTTTTGATCAAAAAAATCATGAATTTAGGAAAGTATTAAAGATTTCAGCGAAAACTTACAGCGGCTTGCCAAACAAAGGCTAAGAGAAAAAAGAATAAAGGTATGATGGGCATAACGTCTACGATTGGATTGAAAAAGGCATAAGCCTCGGGCAATTTGGCGAAGAAAAAACTACTTGAATAAAGGGCATAATTAAGACAGATACAGATTAAACTAAAGATATTAAGCATAACAAAAATTTGGTTCTTGTAGATTAGATAATTTGATTTTGATTGAGTTACTTTATATTTATATAATATTAATATAAGGTCAAAATAAAAAGGGCAGGTCAAAAAAATCCCCTTTTTCTATTCTTAAACGAGAATACAAGGAATTATACTTTCATACAATATTTTAATTGAATTTTATGTAATGATCAATAAATTTTTGATTATTCTATATCGACATGTGTCATGTCGAATCCTAGCAACAAGATTTCCCGTATGTATCTTATTTGGGTTGGGCTGGAATTGATGAATAACCAAAACTAATAATAGTCTTTATGAGTGTCGAATAGAAATCTAAATGGGGCGTGGCCAAGCGGTAAGGCAACGGGTTTTGGTCCCGTTATTCGGAGGTTCGAATCCTTCCGTCCCAAATCGTTTCAATCAGAAATGACAAATGGAATCACATTGTATCCGACAGTCAAAATCAAATTGTGAAAGAAAAAGAATCCGAAATTCCTTAAATATCCAGAATTACTTATGGATTACTTACGGGAAAAATATTGTATATGATAGATACGAAAAAATAAGAATAAGAGGAGTATGATTTTCTCTTTTCAGATGAAAGAATAACGACCTTAATCTTACCTTACACGATACCTTTTCTATTCCATGCCCATGAAAGCCAATAAACTTTATTCCCAATCTATCTATGTTTTAAATTAAATAAATTAAACAATTTCTAATTCAATTGAACATGATGAAAATTTGTACCTCTTTTCTTTAGTGAATGAGATATCTGCTAAAAATTTGGAGTTATTCATTGTGAGTGCGTCGACTTGTTGATTGAATTAGAGATCAAATTCAGTCATGAACGAAAATATGTTTTCCGGCTATAACCCGAAGTCGGAGATTCTTTAAACTATTTTTACGGAATTTTTCATGATATGAATCTTTGGTACTCGAAAGAAGTGTGATAAATCGATATTGTCGAGAAACTTCCGACCTTTCCAGGTCATTGGAATAGCTTATTTAGTTAAAATGATTTTGTTCCGGGATTTGGAATACTTTAAATACCTTAAATTAAAAAATACCTTAAATTAAAGGTCCTTCTTTTTCTTTTGAGGTTTATAGCTTATTTGGTCGAGAAAGATGGGCTCTTTCATTTCATGATTGGTCGTCCCGAACAATCTATTAAAGATAAAAATAAGTCTTAAGCAAACTCGTTTATTCGTCTTTTTTTTTCTTAATTTATATGATATGGGGTTCCAAAATTGTTTCTGAGCCCTCTCCAGAAAATACTTATCTATCCATAGATAGATAGAAAATATGGACTATATATAACTATTAACTATATAGTACTAATACTATTATAGTTATAGTAATAATACTATTATAGTATAGTATTATGTACCGGTATATACCGTTCGACCCAACGACTATTCATCATTCTATATTGAATCAATTTATATTGGTTCGAAATAAAATTTGAGAAATGTTATGGTAAAACTTCGTTTGAAACGATGTGGTAGAAAGCAACGTGCGACTTGAAGGACATGATCGGCTGTGGATTCTGACATCCACCATTTTCTATAAGAATGAAGATGCTCTCAGCTCGACATAGTTTGTTCTATTCCACTAGGAACCTAATTTGTGTTAGGTCCTAATTTCAATAGTACATGATGAAGCTCGAGCAGAAAAAGTCAAAGTATTGATTCATTTATCGGGGGGAAGAATCTAGGGTTAGTGACAATTAATAAGTTGGGCCAACTTTGTAAGTATATCCTCAATATAGAAATAGAAAGGGTCAAATTAAAACAAGTAAAAAAACGCAAAAGGTATGTTGCTGCCGTTTTGAAAGGAATAAGGATCACCGAAGTAATGTCTAAACCCAATGATTTCGCAAAGCAAAGATAAAGGATTCCGGAACAAGGAAACACTATTTTCAATTGTCTCAACAATTGTATCAGAATCAGAATGAAGAATCAAAAAAGATTCGAGACGAGATAAACAAAGGAGGTTAGAGACAGCTCAATAAATGTCTAAGGAGTTCCCCTCGAACTCTTTCAGAATTACTCAACTTGAGTTATGAGTACGACTGAGATTTACTTTTTCTGTAAGGAATAAGAAAAAACCACTTAAATCATATTCTAATTTATGATTTTATAGATCCATGGGCCAATTATATGCTTCCAATTATATACTTAAATACTTAAATATACAGAATACAGAAATTAGAATCATTTTTCTCGAGCCGTATGAGGAGAAAACCTCCTATACGTTTCTAGGGGGGGTGAATTGTTTATCTACATCTATCCCGATGAGCCATCTATCGAATCGTTGCAATTGATGTTCGATCCCGAAGAGACGGAAGAGATCTTCGAAAAGTGGGTTTTTACGATCCGATAAAGAATCAAACTTATTTGAACGTTCCTGTTATTCTATATTTCCTTAAAAAGGGCGCTCAACCTACAGTAACTGTTCATGATATTTTAAGGAAGGCAGAATTCTTTAAAGAAGGAACTTCGAGTTAATTATCAATTTTCATTCCAAATTTGAAAATTTCAATAAAAATCAAGTAAAAAAAAAAGATAGAGGGTAACTAGCCTCTATCTTTGTGTAATTATTTCCCCGGAATTTACCGACAAAGGCGGGATACATTTTTCTTATGATATCCCTATTGATTGAATGAGCTCGAGATTTTTTCTCTATCCCTTCCTTATTTTTCCATTCAAATTTCTTATTTCTCTTATGCCAATCCAACGCAAGGCTTTTTTTTTCTAAAAAAAAACAATGGATTTTCTCAATATTCCATTCATATTGACAATGTTGTATTGAACCAATATAATTCGATCGTAGATAAAGAAATCCGTTTATCCCTACCCCATATTGGTTCTTTCCTTCACTTAAATCAAATGAGGGAGGGTTTTGCTGGATTTATTGTAATACAAGACGCATTTTCTTAACAACAAAAAAACATACACAACGGATCAAGAGAAAAATGGGTGTCAATTTGAAAATCTATATTGGATTGGGAATCTATTGTTTTTTAATCCGATCCGCTCATTTTTATATTTTTATGTTTATTACAATTACAAATTGATCAGCAAATCTTTCTTTTACATTTCGATTTGTTGCTAGTTCAATGTTTTGATTTTGACGGAGTCCTCCGCAGTACAATCCAATTCAATTTTTGCATTTCGATCGTATCTACGTATCTACACTAATATATATATATATATATTTATATATTATATATTTTTTTTTTGATTTTGATTTTGATATATTTTTGATTTTCCGGGTTGCTAACTCAATGGTAGAGTACTCGGCTTTTAAGTGCGACTATGATCTTTTACACATTTGGATGAAGCAACGAATTCGTCCAGACTATTGGTAGAGTCTATAAGACCACGACTGATCCTGAAAGGTAATGAAGGAAAAAACAGCATGTCGTAATAAGATATAAATTGATTTATTAATCTATTTTTTTTTTATTCAAATAGAAGAATTTATCCTTACTAGATCGTTACAAAATATTGTGTTGATTTTTTGAAAGGGACAAAATAAATTCACATTTACAATTTGGTCTAATGAATAAATGGATAGAGTCCTATGGCTCCAATTCTGGTAAAACAAAAAGCAACGAGCTTATGTTCTTAATTTGAATGATTACCCAATCTAATTAGACGTTAAAATAGATTAGTGCCTGATGCGGGAAAGGGTTCTCCTATGATATGAGTGGACCATTGATTCTTTTTTTTTTTGAATCCTAACTATTCTCCATTAGAAATTGGAGACAGATGTGTAGAAGAAAGAGTATACTGATAAAGAGAATCTAATTTATTCCAAAATCAAAAGAGCGACCGGGTTGCAAAAATAAAGGATCTTGGACCCTCTGTTTATTTTTATTATAATAAACATAAACCAATTCCAATTGGAGATAAAAAGATAGGAAAGAGATCTGTTGATTGGACTCCCCGTCTCGGGGTATATTTTTTGATTTATACTGAGTAGATAGTATACTATCTATTATAGTATATACATAATCTATACCCTGTTCTGACCATATTATATTGCACTATGTATCATTTGATAACCCAAGACACGCCCCCCTGTCTCCGTTTTAAATAGAGAAATTGAAATGGAAGAATTACAAGGATATTTAGAAAAAGATGGATCTCGGCAACAAAACTTCCTATATCCGCTTATATTTCAAGAGTATATTTACACACTTGCTCATGATCATGGGTTAAATAGTTCGATTTTTTACGAACCCATGGAAATTGTGGGTTTAGGTTATGACAATAAATCCAGTTCCGTACTTGTGAAACGTTTAATTACTCGAATGTATCAACAGAATTCATTGATTTATTCAATGAATGACTTTAACCAAAATCGATTCGTTGGGCACAACAATTCTTTTTATTCGAATTTGGATTCTCAAATGGTATCAGAAGGTTTTGCAGTCATTGTGGAAATTCCATTCTCGCTTCGATTAGTACCTTCCTCCGAAGAAATACCCAAATCTCAGAATTTACGATCTATTCATTCAATATTTCCCTTTCTAGAGGACAAATTGTCGCATTTAAATTATGTCCTAGATATACTAATACCCTATCCTATTCATCTAGAAATCTTAGTTCAAATCCTTCAATGCTGGATCCAAGATGTTCCCTCTTTGCATTTTTTGCGATTATTTCTCCATGAATTTCATAATTGGAATAATTTGATTACTCCGACTAAATCTATTTCTGTTTTTTCAAAAGAAAATAAAAGACTATTCCGGATCCTGTATAATTCTTATGTATCTGAATATGAATTTGTATTCGTTTTTCTTCGTAAACAATCCTATTATTTACGATCAACATCTTCCCGAGCCTTTCTTGAACGAACACATTTCTATGTAA